CATTTCATATATCCTGCCATTCTCCACGAAAATTCTGATTTATTGGCAAAGAGGCGAAGAAATAGATTCATCATTCCATTTCAATCTAATCAAGAACGAGAGAGAGAACTAATACCTCGTTCAGGTATCTCGATGGAAATACCCATAAATGGCATTTTCCGTAGAAAGAGTATTCTTGCTTATTTCGATGATCCCCAATACAGAAGAAACAGTTCGGGAATTACTAAATATGGGACTAGAGAGACGCATTCCAGCGTCAAAAAAGAGGATTTGATTGAGTATCGAAGAGCCAAAGAATTTAGGCAAAAATACCAAAAGAAAGGAGTTTTCATTCCCGAGGAAGTACATATATTACCCGGATCCTCTTCCATAATGGTGCGGAACAATAGTATTGTTGGAGTAGATACACAAATTACTTTAAATATAAGAAGCCGGGTAGGCGGATTGGTCCGAGTAGAGAAAAAAAAAAAAAGGATTGAACTGAAAATCTTTTCTGGAGAGATCCATTTTCCTGGAGAGACAGATAAGATATCCTGGCATAGTGGCAGCTTACTACTACAAGTCACGGGAAAAAAAAAGGCTAAGGAATCAAAAAAATGGAAAAATTGGATCTATGTCCAACGGATCACACCTATCAAGAAAAAGTCTTTTGTTTTGGTTCGACCCGTAGTCAGGGATGAAATCGAAGACGAGATTCATTTAGCAACGCTTTTCCCCCACGATCTCTTGCAGGAAAGGGAGAGTTTGCAACTTAGAATTGTCAAGTATATCCTTTATGGAAATGGCAAAACAGTTCGAGGAATTTCTCACACAAGTATTCAATCAGTTCGAACTTGTTTCGTCTTGAATTGGGACCAAGACAAAAAGGGTTCGTCTAGAGAGGAGGTTCATGCTTCCTTTGTTGAAGTAAGAGTCAATGATCTGATTCGAGATTTCCTAAGAATGGACTTAGCGAAGTCCTCGTATAACAGAAAAAGGAATGATCCGGCAGGGTCGGGATTGATTCCCGATAATGGATTAGCTTGCATGAATCTCAAACCTTTTTCTTCCAAGGGAAGGATTCAACAATCACTTACCCAACATCAAGGAACTAGTCGTACGTTGTTGAGTCGAAATAAGGAATGCCAGTCTTTGATCATTTTGTCATCATCTAATTGTTCTCGAATGGGTCCATTCAACGGTTTTAAATATAACAACAATGTGAAAAAAGAATCAATTAAAAGTAAAGGGGATCTCCGAATTCCAATTAGGAATTCGTCGGGTCCTTTAGGGGTTGTGCCTAAAATTGCGAATTTTTCTCCATCTTACCACTTAATAACTCATAATCAGATCTTGGTAAATAAATATTTGCTACTTGAGAATTTCAATTTCAAACAGACTTTCCAAGTACTTAACTATTTTTTAATGGATGAAAGGGGGAAAATTTCGAATCCCAATCCATGTAGTAACATTATTTTGAATCCATTCAATTTGAATTGGTATTCGCTCCATCCCGCCTATTGTGAAGAGACATCGACAATCATTAGCCTTGGACAGTTGATTTGTGAAAATGTATGTATATCCAAACATGGACCGCGCCTCAAATCTGGGCAGGTTATAATTGTTCATGTTGACTCTTTAGTAATAAGATCTGCTAAGCCCTATTTGGCTACTCCAGGAGCCACCCTTCATGGCCATTATGGGGCAATCCTTTACGAAGGAGATACATTAGTTACATTTATCTATGAAAAATCGAGATCTAGTGATATAACGCAAGGTCTTCCTAAAGTGGAACAAGTGTTAGAAGTGCGTTCGATTGATTCAATCTCAATGAACCTAGAAGAGAGGGTTGAAGATTGGAACGAATCTATAACAAGAATTCTTGGAATTCCTTGGGGATTCTTGATTGGCGCTGAGTTAACCATAGCACAAAGCCGTATCGCTTTGGTTAATAAGATTCAAAAGGTTTATAGATCCCAGGGGGTGCAAATCCATAATAGGCATATAGAAATTATTGTGCGTCAAATAACATCAAAAGTATTGGTTTCAGAAGATGGAATGTCTAATGTTTTTTCACCTGGAGAACTCATAGGATTGTTGCGGGCGGAACGAACAGGGCGCGCTTTGGAAGAAGCGATCTGTTATCGAGTTGTCTTATTGGGAATAACGAGGGCGTCTCTGAATAATCAAAGTTTCATATCCGAAGCTAGTTTTCAAGAGACTGCTCGGGTTTTAGCAAAAGCCGCTCTACGAGGTCGTATCGATTGGTTGAAAGGCCTGAAAGAGAACGTTGTTCTGGGGGGTATGATACCTGTTGGTACCGGATTCAAAGGATTAGTGTACCGTTCAAGGCAACGCAGCAACATTCCTTTGGAAATGAAAAAGAAGAATCTATTCGGGGGGGAAATAAGAGATATTTTCTTCCAACACAGAGAATTTTTTGATTCTTGCATCCCAAAGAAATTCCATGATCCATCCTAATTTGCGGGATTTCATGATTTCTAAGAGCAAAGTCATCCCTTTAACTTCACTTTCACTAGCTAGTCCGGTTATTTGATTTGGTAATAAAGATAATAACGAATAGATAGAAAGGAATTAATGGCTTGGCCCGTGTATCAACGGTCAATCTCCGGTAGAAGGTTCCGTCGGAACAATTATTTATTTAGGGTACCTCGTCTCTTAAAAAAAAAAAAAAGAGGAAGTGTGGGGAAAAATGACAAGAAGATATTGGAACATCAATTTGGAAGAGATGATGGAAGCAGGAGTTCATTTTGGGCATAAGACTAAGAAATGGAATCCTAGCATGGCACCTTACATCTCTGCAAAGCGTAAAGGGATGCATATTACAAATCTTACTAGAACTGCTCGTTTTTTATCAGAAGCTTGTAATTTAGTTTTTGATGCAGCGAGTACGGGAAAACAATTCTTAATAGTTGGTACCAAAAAAATAGCAGTTGATTCAGTCGCATCGGCTGCTATAAGGGCTCGGTGTCATTATGTTAATAAAAAATGGCTCGGTGGTATGTCAACGAATTGGTCCACTACAGAACTGAGACTTCATACGTTCAGGAATTTGAGAGCGGAACAAAAGACGGGAAGACTCAACCGTCTTCCGAAAAGAGATGCAGCAATGTTGAAGAGACAATTATATCACTTGCAACCATATCTGGGTGGGATCAAATATATGACGGGGTTGCCTGATATTGTAATCGTCGTTGATCAGCAAGAAGGATATAAGGCTCTTCGCGAATGTGTAACTTTAGGAATTCCAACGATTTGTTTAATCGATACAAATTGTGACCCGGATCTTGCAGATCTTCCGATTCCAAGTAATGATGACTCTATAGCTTCAATTCGATTCATTCTTAACAAATTAGTCTCGGCAATTTGTGAGGGCCGTTCTAGCTCTATAACAAATCGTTGATTAATAATAAGTCAATGACTTCGGGAATTTTATGGATTTATGGAATCGGTTACTATTCCTGAATCTAAAAAAAGAAAAATCACTGGGGATTTTGTTTGGGGGATTCCTTGGTATCCGAAATATACGATTCAAGTAGGCGCGTCGAGAAAGAAATAGTGGAATCAAAATAATTCCTTTTTTAGTTCTACTTCTATTAGAGGGCAATATGAATGTTCTACCATGTTCCATCAACACCCTAAAAGGGTTATACGATATATCCGGTGTGGAAGTAGGCCAACATTTCTATTGGCAAATAGGCGGTTTCCAAGTCCATGCCCAAGTGCTTATTACTTCTTGGGTCGTAATTGCTATCTTATTAGGTTCAACCACTATAGCTGTTCGAAATCCACAAACCATTCCGACCGACGGTCAAAATTTCTTCGAATATGTCCTTGAATTCATTCGAGACTTGAGCAAAACTCAGATTGGAGAAGAATATGGTCCTTGGGTTCCTTTTATTGGAACTATGTTCCTATTTATTTTTGTTTCGAACTGGTCAGGGGCTCTTTTACCTCGGAAAATCATAGAGCTACCTCATGGGGAGTTAGCCGCACCCACGAATGATATAAATACTACTGTTGCTTTAGCTTTACCCACGTCTGTAGCCTATTTCTATGCGGGTCTTACCAAAAAAGGCTTGGGTTATTTCGGTAAATACATTCAACCAACTCCAATCCTCTTACCAATTAACATCCTAGAAGATTTCACAAAACCCCTATCACTTAGTTTTCGACTTTTCGGGAATATATTGGCTGATGAATTAGTAGTTCTTGTTCTTGTTTCTTTAGTACCTTCAGTGGTTCCTATACCTGTTATGTTCCTTGGATTATTTACAAGTGGTATTCAAGCTCTTATTTTTGCAACTTTAGCTGCGGCTTATATAGGCGAGTCCATGGAGGGTCATCATTGACTAGCTTTGAAAAGAGCTTTCGCTTTTCTTTCGCTTATCCCAACCCAATGTATGGGCGGCTCGAGATAAGCTATTTGGGGACCATAATAGATAGAAATACGGTATATACTATCTATAGTAGTAGCAAAAAAGATTCCGATATGCTTTGTAAAAAAAGGGAAACTAAAAGATCTTTTTCCTAGGGTTCCCGGCCCATTTATGCCATACCCCCAATGAAGATTCTATTTCTATTTGTTTGTTCAGTGAATTACGACATTATGATTCCGAGAAAAAGGGGGGTTTAGGGTAGGTATATATATATATATGTAATGGCTAGAAGACAACTCTTGTGTATGTTCAAAGAAGGATTCTAGAATCCGGATGAATCTAAGATGTGAATAGTTGGTTTACGCTATGAAAGAAATGTATATGGTAGATATTGACTGATTTTCTATGAACCACCCATCCTTTTTATTTCCTATCCCACTGTGAATTTCAATGAGGATTCCAATAGAAGTCCTTCCGTTTCGTCTGTGACGAATGAATAAACAGATGAAATCAAGCATATAGAAGAGAAAGGGCGCAGAATTGAAAGCATGGTTCGGAACAAAGAAACGGAAGAACGAGAGTCGGATGCATTGATTCGGATGCATTGATATTGATAAAGACTCCTCGGATAAAAACTAAAAACGAGATATCGAAGTAGTTCTGATGATTCAATCATAGCATTACTTCAATACGAAGTTCTTAGTGACTTCAATCGTATAGATCTTAGTAATCGATCATAAGTCATAATTCATTGGTTGATTGTATCATTAACCATTTCTTGATTTTGGTGCGAGGAGCTTACCATGAATCCACTGATTTCTGCTGCTTCCGTTATTGCTGCTGGATTGGCCGTAGGGCTTGCTTCTATTGGACCCGGAGTTGGTCAAGGTACTGCTGCGGGCCAAGCCGTAGAAGGGATCGCGAGACAACCAGAGGCAGAGGGTAAAATACGAGGTACTTTATTGCTTAGTCTGGCTTTTATGGAAGCTTTAACAATTTATGGACTGGTCGTGGCATTAGCGCTTTTATTTGCAAATCCCTTTGTTTAATCCTATCAATTTGATAGTCTTTTTTTCTTATTTTCTTACTGTGAACTTGCCACTTTCTTCTTTCCCGCTCTTAGTCCAATGGAACCCTTTTTGATTGGTTTTTAGAAAGCTTTGCAACAACAAACGAGGGATTTCACAATTGACACGAAATCTGGGCCTAATTCTAAGAATAATAAGTCATTTTCTTATTGGGAACTTCCATTGAATTGAAATAATAATAATCAAAAATTTCCCAATTCCATATTCAATATTCAATAATGCAATCTATTTAGAAATAAATAAGGAAATTCATAAAAAAATCAATCCAAAACAAAAAGGGGCGAAGTGATACAAAACGAATTCTGTTTGATTTTGTTAGTCCTATCTATAAGAGGAGATCCTATGAAAAATGTAACCGATTCTTTCGTTTTCTTGGGTTACTGGCCATCCGCCGGGAGTTTCGGGTTTAATACCGATATTTTAGCAACAAATCCAATAAATCTAAGTGTAGTACTTGGTGTATTGATCTTTTTTGGAAAGGGAGTGTGTGCGAGTTGTTTATTTCAAAAATAGGTTGGATCCAACCAACTGCACTTTCTTTTGTTTTTCTTTATACCTAGGAAAGAAAGGCGCACGATCTCACGAATTACTTCTGAATAAATTAAGAAATCATATGTACGAACCATAGCATTTCGTGACTCATTGGTAAATCCACTTTGATTCTCTATCAACCAAGAATGTGGGACTATTAACATGGTTAAGGCTAAAACGTTTGAAGTCGAGGCCCAAGATGGTACTCTTTCTACCACTATGTTAGTATGGAGATAGTGTCAAAATAAGTAGTTGGCAATTTATCCGATATAGAGCACTCATATGGATAAAAAATGGATAAAATCGATTTGAACCATTTACTGGAAAAATAGGCATAGGCACCCCGCCCTTTTCCAAGGCTGAGTCGACGACCTATGTATAAAGTAAGAAAAGAAGCATTTGTTGGATTAAAAAAAAACAACTTTGCCGAGAATTACAGATTTTTGTCTGGTCGGAAGAGTCCTCCGAAGAGTCTGGTCTTGGATCAATGATCCATTTTGATATTTTGTAATACGAACAGAGAAGAGAGGATAGGCTCATTACATAAAAAAAAAATGGGGTAATGCCCCATAAGTAACTGAGCGTGAGAGCCAAATGAATCGAAAGATTCATGTTTGGTTCGGGAAGAGATCATGGAAATTTTGAAATGAATGGCAAGAGAATCTACTTTCATTAAGTGATTTATTAGATAATCGAAAACAGAGGATCTTGAGTACTATTCGAAATTCAGAAGAACTCCGCGGAGGGGCCATTGAGCAGCTGGAAAAAGCCAGGGCACGCTTAGGGAAAGTGGAAACGGAAGCGGATGAGTATCGAGTGAATGGATACTCTGAGATAGAACGAGAAAAATTGACTTTGATCAACTCAACTTCTAAGAATTTGGAACAATTAGAAAATTCTAAAAACCAAACCATTCAGTTTGAACAAGAAAGAGCGATTAATCAAGTCCGACAACGTGTTTTCCAACAAGCCCTACAAGGAGCTCTAGGAACTCTGAATAGTTGTTTGAACAGCGAGTTACATTTACGCACCGTCAGTGCTAATATTGGCATGCTTAGAGCGATGAAAGAAAAAACGGATTAGTCCTTCTACGGAAGGCATTATTTTCTTTTCCTTTGCTTCTGAAAAAGATTTAAGAAAGACTCATGGCAACCATCAGAGCCGACGAAATTAGTAATATTATCCGTGAACGGATTGAGCAATATAATAGAGACGTAAAGATTGTGAATACCGGTACCGTACTTCAAGTAGGCGACGGCATTGCTCGTATTTATGGTCTTGATGAAGTAATGGCAGGTGAATTAGTAGAATTTGAAGAGGGTACAATAGGCATTGCTCTGAATTTGGAATCAAATAATGTTGGTGTTGTATTAATGGGTGCCGGTTTGATGATACAAGAGGGAAGTTCTGTAAAAGCAACAGGAAGAATTGCTCAGATACCTGTGAGCGAGGCTTATTTGGGCCGTGTTATAAATGCTCTGGCTAAACCTATTGATGGGAGG